TAAATTATAAAATTATATAATATAAAAAAAATATTAATAATTAAATAATTATTAAATAATTAATATTTAATTAATATTTTAATATTTATAATATAATTTAATATTTATAATATAATAATAATATATAATATAATATATAATATAAATATAATAAATAATATAATAAATAATAATATAAAAAATATATAATTATCTAATTATAATATTTACTAATATTTAGAATTAAACGAATATAGATAAACTAAACTAAGTCAAGGTATTTTTTTTTCAGCTTTGGCAAAACGATCACAATTGATAGAATTATATTATTCAGTAAAGTACTAAATTAGTAATATTAATATTCCTAGCTCTAAAGCCCACTCCTTCCCCATACTACAAGTGAAAGAGAAAATGTAAACACTACCATTAAAGCAGCCCAAGCGAGACTTACTATATCCATGTGAATGATGTCCCTTATCTCTATGAAATGAAGTATTTATTCCATTATTAATTCATAATTATAGTGGAATCAATGGTGCAGAGTCAAAATAGGATTCTTACTTACGGCTAGTGATGAAACAATTTTACGAATCCACTCGTAAAAAGGTCCTTTATTTCTTAGTCAATAGATTCTATTGAAATTGAAAGAATTGGAAAATTGGAAAGAATAAAATAAAATATAAAAATATATAAAAAAAATATAAAATTAAATATATATTATTATTATATTATTATATTATATTATTATTATTTATATTATATTATTATTATTTATATTATATTATTATTATATTTATTATTATTATATTTATATTATATATATATATAAGATATATAAGATAGATAATGAAAATATAAGATAGATAATGAAATAGAAGAAAAAAAAAAAATAAGAAAAGAAGAATAACCATTTTTATTTCATTTCTGAGCACTCAGAGCCTATCCTGAGTTTGGATACAAAGTATCCTCGCTCAGTTCTTTCCACATCTTTAACCTTAGGAACCAAAATGGAGTGTCTCTTAGGAATCCTTGGATACCAAGATTTACGACTTCTTATTTTCATAGTTCTGATGCCCAGAATAGAATGAATTATCATTATTTCTTTTATTTGGTTCAATTCAGAATAGCCCAAACCAATGCATTAATAAGATTGGATTGCTTCAGATTTATTGTTATCTGTTTGAGCCACACTCAGAAACCAGATTTTTATAAATTTTTATAAAAAAGATGACAGTCTTTTATAGGACCTACGGGTTCTCAAAATCAAGTATCGACAGATCTAGTCCCTTGCCTATGCTTTTGCGGGGCAAGAATTTGTCAAGTTCGATCAGCAGGATTAAAAACTTCCAAGTCTTTTTTTGTTGATCAGGCGACACCCAGATTTGAACTGGGGATAAAGGATTTGCAGTCCCCCGCCTTACCACTTGGCCATGTCGCCAAATTCCATTTGTATTCCCTTAATGGATGAAAAATCCAATTGATTTACGACTAATTATTATCAATTACAATTATAATCAATTATAATATTCTAATATTATATTTTCTAATATTATATTCTAAATATTAATATTTTAATATTAATTATAATATAATTATAATATTATATTATATAATATTATATGTGTATATGTAAACCCCAGAACAGTGTAAACTACAGAGCTGGAATTTTTATACGTGGATACCGAATGAATAGAAAATAGACATTATGATTTTTGATCGAGTGCGACTTGACCTATGTTGCACCAAGTTCAATTATGAGAAAAGATGCGATATATGGATAGCTATATCGGCATGTGCCGGTATGTACTTCCTAAAGATTACTCCTATGAGTATTACGTACGCAATTCAATTGTATTTTATAAATTCTACTACCAAAAAAGATTTGCGAATTACTTTTTGAGCGTTTGTGCTAAAAATAGTTAAACTCTATGCTATTCCTGATTCTTCTGTTTTTATCTCATTCATAGAGAGCGGATTGATTCCCAAATTCATTTATTTTTTATTTTTTGTACCCTGATCATAATATCATAATAAAAGAATTGGGTAGAAATTGGATCAATTTTCTTATCCGATACCGATAAAAGACTCCGTCAACCTAAGTGACATAATTTTTTCCCAGGAATGCTTTATCAATTTTAATTTCTTTCTATTTGTACCTGGCTCAAATTCGAACTTGCGTAAAAAATGCCCTCCATTTCTCTGTCTTGCTTCCGTTCATACGTATGATATATATGGATAGAGTTGGCTAAAATTTTATGTGATTCAGTAAACAGAATACCCATTCCATCATTGCTAGATCGATCGGTATGGTTCGATGAATAGTGAGCTAAGCCAATAATGGGATTTTTTCAATAAAGAGGAAACTTCAGATTAAGATGCTCCAGAATGGAAATGAAGGAATGTCCACAATACCTGGATTTATTCAGATACAATTTGAGGGATTTTTTAGGTTCATTAATCAGGGCTTGGCGGAAGAATTTCATAAGTTTCCAAAAATTGAAGATAGAGATCAAGAAATTGAATTTAATTTATTTGTGGAAACATATCAATTGGTAGAGCCCTTGATAAAAGAAAGAGATGCTGTATATGAATCACTCACATATTCTTCTGAATTATATGTACCCGCGGTCTTAATTTGGAAAACCGATATAAATATGCAAGAACAAACAGTTTTTATTGGGAACATCCCTATAATGAATTCTTTTGGAACCTCTATAGTAAATGGAATATACCGAATTGTGATCAACCAAATATTGCAAAGTCCTGGTATTTACTACCGTTCAGAATTGGAACATAACGGAATTTCTGTCTATACCAGTACTATAATATCGGATTGGGGGGGAAGGTCAGAATTAGAAATTGACAGAAAAGCAAGGATATGGGCCCGTGTAAGTAGAAAACAAAAAATATCTATTCTAGTTCTATCATCAGCTATGGGTTCGAATATAAGAGAAATTCTAGATAATGTTTGTTACCCTGAGATTTTCTTGTCTTTCCCGAATGAAAAAGATAAAAAAAAGATTGGGTCAAAAGAAAATGCTATTCTGGAGTTTTATCAACAATTTGCTTGTGTAGGGGTAGGGGGAGATCCGGTATTTTCTGAGTCCTTATGCAAGGAATTACAAAAGAAATTTTTTTACCAAAGATGTGAATTAGGAAAGATTGGTCGACGAAATATAAACCGGAGACTGAATCTTGATATACCCCAAAACAATACATTTTTGTTACCACAAGATCTATTGGCTGCTGTGGATCATTTGATTGAAATGAAATTTGGAATGGGTATACTTGACGATATGAATCACTTGAAAAATAAACGTATTCGTTCTGTCGCAGATCTATTACAGGATCAATTCGGATTGGCTCTTGTTCGTTTAGAAAATGCGGTTCGAGGAACTATATGTGGAGCAATCAGGCATAAATTGATACCGACTCCTCAAAATTTGGTAACTTCAACTTCATTAACAACTACTTATGAATCGTTTTTTGGCCTACACCCTTTATCTCAAGTTTTGGATCGAACTAATCCGTTGACACAAATTGTTCATGGGCGAAAATGGAGTTATTTGGGTCCTGGGGGATTGACGGGGCGAACTGCTAGTTTTCGGATACGAGATATCCACCCGAGTCACTATGGACGTATTTGCCCAATTGACACGTCCGAAGGAATCAATGTTGGACTTATTGGATCATTAGCTACTCATGTTAAGGTTGGTTATTGGGGATCTATAGAGAGTCCTTTTTATGAATTATCTGAGAGATCAAAAGAGGCACAGATGGTTTATTTATCACCAAATAGAGATGAATATTATATGGTAGCAGCAGGAAATTCTTTGGCCTTGAATCGGGGTATTCAAGAACAACAGGTTGTTCCGGCTCGATATCGTCAAGAATTCCTGACTATTGCATGGGAAGAGATTCATCTTAGAAGCATTTTTCCTTTCCAATATTTTTCTATTGGAGCTTCCCTCATTCCTTTTATCGAGCATAATGATGCGAATCGAGCTTTAATGAGTTCTAATATGCAGCGCCAAGCAGTTCCCCTTTCTCGTTCTGAAAAGTGCATTGTTGGAACTGGGTTGGAAGGCCAAACGGCTCTAGATTCGGGTATTTCAGCTATAGCCGAACACAAGGGAAAAATCATTTATACTGATACTCACAAGATCGTTTTCTCAAGTAATGGGGATACTCTAAGCATTCCATTAGTTATGTATCAACGTTCCAACAAGAATACTTTTATGCATCAAAAAACTCAGGTTCGGCGGGGTAAATATATTAAAAAGGGACAAATTCTAGCGGGTGGTGCGGCCACAGCTGGTGGGGAACTCGCTTTAGGAAAAAATGTATTAGTAGCTTATATGCCATGGGAAGGTTACAATTTTGAAGACGCAGTACTAATTAGTGAACGTCTGATTTATGAAGATATTTATACTTCTTTTCACATCCGGAAATATGAAATTCAGACTCATGTAACAAGCCAAGGTCCTGAAAGAATAACTAAGGAGATTCCGCATTTAGAGGCTCATTTACTCCGAAATTTAGACAGAAATGGAATTGTTATGCTGGGATCTTGGATAGAAACAGGTGATATCTTAGTAGGTAAATTAACACCTCAGACAGCGAATGAATCATCATATGCCCCAGAGGATAGATTATTACGAGCTATACTTGGCATTCAGGTATCCACTTCAAAAGAAACTTCGCTAAGACTACCTATAGGTGGAAGGGGCCGAGTTATTGATGTGAGATGGATCCGTAGAAAGGGGGGTTCCAATTATAATCAAGAAAGGATTCGTGTATATATTTCACATAAACGTGAAATCAAAGTGGGGGATAAAATAGCTGGAAGGCATGGGAATAAAGGTATAATTTCTAAAATTTTGTCTAGACAAGATATGCCCTATTTGCAAGATGGAACGCCCGTTGATATGGTATTCAACCCATTGGGAGTCCCCTCACGAATGAATGTGGGACAGATATTTGAATGTTCACTCGGGTTAGCGGGGGATCTGTTAAAGAGA